AATGTGGCAGATAAAGGCATATATCGGCACGGCCAAATCAATAGTTCAAGTCACACACTCCCATAATCCATTTTTTTTTTCTTCAGAGAATTCACTTCAACTATTCCTATTAAATACTATAAGTTTTGCTTAAATAAAAAGACTCTAAGTTTTATCGAGTTGAAGGGAAAGATCCAAATACATGTCTTATTCTTTTCAATAATCCATATTTGTAGCAATGAAAGAGTCCTTCTCCTCCCCCCGTAATCACCGATTAATTTACAAATAGGATCTATATTCTCTATAAAGGACCAGAAATACCTTGCTTACGTATCATTGGAAAGTGCATTAACATAAATACGGCAGTAAGAAGAGGTAATACAAAAGTGTGTAAACTATAAAAACGAGTTAAAGTGGATTGTCCTACACTAGCACTTCCGCGTAATAACTCTACCAAAGGCGATCCTATTCCAGGAATAGCATCCGGTACACCTGTTACAATTTTGACTGCCCAATAGCCAATTTGGTCCCAAGGTAAGGAATAACCCGTTACGCCAAAAGATGCGGTCAATACAGCAAGAACCACACCTGTAACCCAAGTCAATTCACGAGGTTTTTTAAAGCCCCCCGTGAGATAGACGCGAAATACATGCAAAATCATCATTAGGACCATCATACTTGCCGACCAGCGATGAACTGATCGGATTAACCAACCAAAGTTAGCTTCAGTCATTATGTATTGAACCGAAGCAAAAGCCTCAGTAACGGTTGGACGATAGTAAAACGTCATCGCAAATCCCGTAGCTACTTGTACTAAAAAACAAGTAAGCGTAATTCCTCCTAAACAATAAAAGAGATTGACATGCGGAGGGACATATTTACTAGTTATATCATCTGCAATCGCCTGAATCTCGAGGCGTTCTTCGAACCAATCATAGACTTTATTGAGATAGGGAAAACTAGGGAGATCCCCCCTCCGAGAACCGTATAGGAGAATTTCATCTCGTACAGCTCAAACAGAACCACCCAAATAATAGTTAAAACAGATAGATATATGGAATAGAAATTTTGTCTTCTTAATCCTATAGATATAGAGTTCTAAAATGCAACAATCTTCTCTAAAGATGACTGACTCTAGGTAAAAAGAAAAACCTGAAAACTCTTCTTTGTGGTTAGAATGCCAAAATATCAAGTCGACTCATTCATTTCTTGGTGTTGAGAGGCCTCTTGAATTTTCTATTTATACATTTTTTATTCTCATTAATTTGGTATTGTTATTTGTATGTACTCTTTCGTTACTGGTTTTTTTGATTCGTGATTGATAGGAATTTTCTTGTTAAGATCCTAGAAATGGATTGAAACCTCAGATTCACACTAGACCCACGATGATTCACTAAAATCTTTAACCTAAGTTTAAGTTAAGTGCAAAGATTCTCTGAGTAAGAACCGTTGTATGATCACTGATTCAATAAATCAATCAAAATAAATAGAATGATGCAAAAGCAAAAAAAGTGTGCCTTTTGCTCAAAAAAGGAAAGATAGCCAAGGAGTTTGAAAGAAATAAAACCTTTCCATTTCCGCCCTCTAACTCTTTCTTCTCTTTAAACTAAACCCTTTTTTTCAAATTTGGTTACGAGATCTGAATATTAAGTATAAATCATAGTTGTAAAACTTCCTAATCTATTTCCTCTATTCCGTGCTCCGGATATTCTACTAAATATCCGACGAGATAAAAAACCATCTCTAGCAAGATGACAGACCCCTTCTCTGTATTATCAATAGGATTCATTAGAACAAGCCGCACACTCATATTCCATAAATGCAGAAAGAAATTCCACGATCGAACTCCCAAAATAAAATAGAAAAAGAAAATAGAATGGTATCAAAAAAAAAATTTCAAGACCAAAACTGTTCACATTGTAGTAAAAAAATGGGGCTTACTGGTCCTTGTAAATCTAATTCATTGCAATCCCATCTAGTAAAACAGAAGAATTATATATCTCTAAAATAATAGATAGGAATACCGCAAATAGAGCCATTGCGACACCCATCAAAGGTGTAGTTCCCCATCCCGGAGCTACTTTACCATATTCCGAATTCAATGGTTTTAATAACTCCCCTACAACAGTTTGTCTTGGACCCGATCTCGAACTACCCTCAACACTTTGTGTAGCCATAACTCCTATTTTGTGTTAATTGAGCTTTGTTGACTTTGTATGTCAGTTTCTATTTAATTTGAGTCTAAATAAATGATCTTATCCTAGATCCTTTGTCCTCCCTTGAAAATAATAATGGAAACAGCAACCCTAGTCGCCATCTTTATATCTGGTTTACTTGTAAGCTTTACGGGGTATGCCTTATATACTGCTTTTGGGCAACCCTCTCAACAACTAAGAGATCCTTTCGAGGAACACGGGGACTAGATGAAGTAATGAGCCTCCCAATATTGGGAGGCTCATTACTTCATCTAAGAAAATCAAAATCTAAGAAAATCAAAACGCATTTCATTTTTTAGTTGGAA